CGGTCAAGACCAATTAGTGGAAGACATACTGACCTGACGAGGTAAGAGAGGACCAGTTGTCCCTTATGTTCCTCTTGTTAAGAGCGAGGATCTTTCCCTTGAATTGGGAAATGTTAATATGCCTCAAGATGAAGAGAGTGAAACTAACCCTGAAACTTCTGATCTTGATCTTACGATTGCAGTCAGGAAAGGGGAAAAAGAGCCTGTACCTAACTCCCTTTGAACTACTATATATCCTATCAAAAATTGTCATCCTCCTACAAGGCCTTTATATCCACTTGTAATTCGGTATCCATACCAAAGACTAGAAGGGAAGCCCTGTGTGCCCCTCACTGGAAGAGGGCGATGATGGAGGAGATGAGTGCACTTGAGAAGAATGAGACATGGGAGATTGTTGATTTACCTCCTGGAAAGAAGACTGTGGGATCTAAATGTAAATGGGTATACACAGTGAAATTCCAGCCAAGTGGGGAGATTGAGAGATATAAAGCAAGGTTAGTGGCAAGAGGATTCACACAAACCAAAGGAATAGACTATGGCGAGACCCTCTCAACAGAGGCAAAGGTCATTTCTATTAGAATCTTACTTTCCTTGGCTACACAGAGATCATGGCCATTGTATCAGTTAGATGTGAAAAATGCCTTCTTGCATGGGGACTCGCACGAGGAGGTGTATATAGAGATAGCACCCGGATATGGAAGGAAAGGGGAGTCACATAAAGTATGCAGATTGAAGAAAGCCCTGTATGGATTGAAGCAATCCCCGAGGGCGTGGTTTGAGAAGTTCAGTAAGGCCATAGTTTCGTTTGGCTAAAAAAGGTGTGCTTCTGATCACACACATTTCGTAATAAAGGGTGAGAAAGTGAGCCGGATCATAGTAAATGTTTATAATATTGTGGTCACTGGTGATGATGTTGATGAGATTGCAAGATTGAAGGCTTACCTGAGCCGCACCTTCGACATAAACTTGGCATGCTAAGGTACTTCTTGGACACAGAGGTTTTCGAGATCTATAAGAAGTAGAGCCATCTCTCAAATTATGTCCTTGATTTGAAGAAAACAGGGATGTTAGGTTGCAAGGCCGCAATTAGCCCAATAGAAGAAAATCATAAGCTTGAAGAAAAGAGAAAAGAACCCTTGGATGATGCAGGCATCAGAGGCTTGTGGGAAAACTTAGATATCTTACTATCACTAGACCTGACATTACCTATGCTGTGGGGTTGGTAAGCCAGTATATGCATGCTCCTTGTCAAGCACACCTACATGTAGTATACAGGATCTTGAGGTACCTCAAAGGTTATCTTGGCAAAGGTATGATCTATACTAATCATGGCCATGGGAGAGTTGAAATCTATAGTAATGCTGATTGGGGTGGGTCAGTAGAGGACAGGAGATCAACTTCAGGATGAGAAAAGATCGCTGAGAAAGCATCTTGGCGAAGATAAAAGAGTTCGACACCTGACCGAAACAAAGCCCGTATTCTTCCTAAACCCCCTATTCTTAGCATGACGGATATTGAATAAAGGGACGACCGAGGGGGTACTGATTTGAGGGAAGCATAAAGGAAGACGCCGAAAGGTTATGTTAAAAGAGATGGCTATGAGACTAGTGCAAACAATATGTTGAAATCGTCGATTTAGTAGTCTGCTTTCTTTCTCCGGGTATGAAAAAGGAATGGATAGAGAGGAAGGCTCCTGTTGTGGCAATTCAACCCAGAGGGTATAGTTACTATAACTAATAAGAAGCATAGTAAAGTCGGTGTAGAATAATGGAATTTCTTATTAGCTTATGAAGGAAGGAAGCTAGTGTAGCTTTGAAAGCAGCAAGGAGGCATTAGGGGAAACCTAGATTCAAGGTCGGAAGAATCGGAAACAGACTCGAAAACGGAACCCTTTCTCTAGCGGCCTCTTGGCTTCTTTCTTTACAATCAGTCCAGGCCAGTAGCTGCTCCTGGCTTTCGGACAGCTAGAGCACCGACAGATAGAGCGAAGAGTCCATAAGGAGAAGAGCCAAGGCTTGTCGTAGATAAGAGTTGTATACGATAAGTTTGAGTCTTATATCTTATTCGCGAGAATTTCTTCTCTCCGGTCTTGTCTCCTCACTAAGTGGCTGCACACACCTGTCTTACAGATAGAGTCAAGCACGAGACGGGTATTTACTTGTTCTTTTTAGCATGTGCTAGCTAAAGGGTATCTGCGGTTGAATTCGTTGTTTTGCTGGTCGGCTGAGGAAAAGGCAAATGGTATTTGGAGGAAAGGCATGATTTTCGTCTTGATGAAGTGTAGAACGGGGTTGTCTTTCCATTGAGCCGGGGAGACAATCCAAATCGTAGTCAGTGTCCATTATTTGATTGAGCACGACGTGGTCTGCTAGTCGCGTTAAACCATCCAAAGGAGTACCGTCAGCCCCCAAAAGTGCTTTCCTTCTCGCGCGAAAGAAAAAAGATGTTTAGCTTTTTTGTCTGCCTCCTTTACCTATCAAAGATTCTGTTAACATTGCAGATGGAACTCTCTTACCTCTTTCACACTGTGGGTCTATGTCTTCATCCCGGATTCTTCATGATAGATTCCATTTTCCTCCTAAAAAGAAATTTCTGTCAGTCACCTTGCAGCTAACCATCTTCGTGTCGTCTTTTCTTCTTCTGAGTGTCTTATCCACGATCAGCGCACGGGAAGGATCGTTGGCCGGTTGGGAAAGCTTTATTATACGGATATTCTTCTCTACATTCCTTTTTTTCAGCTGCTTCATTAGGATAAGGAATGGGACCCGCCGTCGCCTGAGACATACACAACACACAGTGCAAGACTTCTTCCATTGTCTAGGGTATATTCCTGCATTTCATTCAGATGGGTTGAACAATTCATGTGATTGTTTACAGTTGGCAATTGTATGCTCCTGGATTAAACATAAGAATCCAATTGTGCCTTTCTTTGGATTGATTCATTCGTTAGTGTCCACTTGTGATTTGACCTACGGCTGATTTAAGGATATATCACAGACAACTACTTTAATTTAATTAAGGGGTCCTACTCGAGTGCAGTCATTCATAGGTGCAAGGTACTTTACTTACTATTATAAGTGGATGACTACAGTAGATACATCTGGCTTTCTTTACTTAGAGAGAAGTCCTAAGCTCTTTCTAAGTTTAATATATAGAAAGTTTGGAAAATTTGGAAAATCTCCAGATCAAGAGGTTGAGGTCTGAACTCCGGCGGAGAATACGTGTCAAGGGTGTTTGATTTCATGCTCCTGAAGATAGGAATCAAACGTGAGCTGTCGTGTGTTCATACTCCGCTGCAGAATGGGGTGTCCGGAAGAAAACACCGACATATAGTTATAGTTGAAATGGCTTTGACTTTGATGATAAATAATGGAGTACCAAAGCATCTATGGGTTGAAGCATTCACTACTGCAGTGTATTTAATCAACAGATTGCCATTTTCTGTTATCAACATGCAATCTCCCCTTTCTTCTCTTTATGGTCGTGATACTTTTCAGGGGGAGATCACTACCCTTTCTGAGACATCTGACTGGGTTACTTTAAAAAAATCTTCAGAGCACAGTTCCGATAGTACAGTTCAAGGTGCCGATAATTCATCTTCGAAAATCATTCTATCTCTGTTTGCCGCCTCAAGCGAGCACTTTATGGCCTTAAACAAGCACCCAACCTATACAAAGGGCTATAGCTGTCCACTATAGGAGCTTTCTTCTAACAATCCCTTCTTTGGTATGTCACGAAATCATGAAGCGAACTCGTTCTATTCAATATCTATATGGGGGAAAGAAGATCGAAAGCCATTGAGTAGTGAGACTTTCTTTTCCAGAGTAGTCATAGAAAGAGAATCGAGGGGTCTGCAGGCATGAGTGCTCAGGTACGCCGTCAGTCTAAATTCCTAGCAGTCTTTTTCAGTTGTATTTGTTTTAACGAAAAAAGAATAAAGAAAGTCCCGAAGAGCGGAACGGCCGTCCAACTCCCCCAAATACAAGGGAGCGGGCACTGCTCTCAGCCTGTCGTAACAACGAAAGAAAACTCCACATACCGGAAAAGAAATTTACCTTATTCCTAGAACGGAATATAGACATTGGTACAACAGGAGGCTCGAGAGACCTCGAGCGTAATATACGCTACCATCGGAGAGACTTTAGCCACATCTTAACCCGAATGAGGCGATCAAGAAAGTCGTGGGCCTCGTAGTACCCGCATACGACAGCTCTGTGGAGCTTTTCGGGTCGAAAACCTGTTCGACGTCAGAACCGATCTCAAAACCCTAATATCACCGTCTTCAGAGAAAGGACTTTCTCTATATCTATATCTATGCAACTAGTTCTTTCACTTGCTTCCAAATCCATCCATCTTACTTACTCAAAAGCTTTGAATATTCTACTAGAAATCTTGCTTCTAGCTTTGGGCACCTCTGACATAAACAGAAATAGCGTATATACAAGGCTAGCCTTTTCTCTCAAGCGTCTTGGTATTGGATCCGCTCTTCTGTTAACATGAACATGAATTAGATTCTATTCGAATTCTTTATTCTTAAGAGAATCCCCCACCCGAACCATTCTTAAGACCACCAAGCTCTCTCGAATGAATTCTACTCTTTCTGCTTTCGAGCTAGACCGGGGGCTAAATCTTTTCCCCACTAAGACGTGCATCTTTATGGCTATATCGTCCTGAAGACGGATGCGACGGGAAGAAGTGGCATTTGGAAGTGTTGCTGACTTAACATTTAGGTTTCGGCATAACAAAGCTTGCACTGTCTTTTCGCACTTAGGCGCACAGCGTGCCATTGGTAATGATTCTACTACGGTGCCACAAATTCGCAAGCTGATCCTAAGTAATCGTTGTTGTTCATTGGATTCCGGAGGAACTACTTCGTTAGGATTGGGGAATTGCTGCGATTCTTCCTGAATAGCCTGGATTCTCCCGTCGAGAGTCACTTTGAAAGTATTACCTAAACTCTTCCGACTGAATATGATAAAGCCTATAAAACATAGAGCTAC